GAGAAGTAGAAGTATATGAATCGAGCGAAATTAAAGAAGAAAAAGATTCCATAATAAGCAATCAGATAATGTACGAATCGTTTAGTCAAATTGCATCTGCGAGTTGGCCAAATTATTCATTGACAGAAAGAAAAATGAAGGATCTGACTGATAGAACAAGTACAATTCGAAATCAACTAGAAAGAATCACAAAAGAGAAAAAAAAAGTAACTTCAAGAATAAATAATCTTAGTCCTACCAAAAAAAGTTATAATGATAAAAGATTCGAAAAATGGCAAATATTAAAAATAAGAAATGCTCAAATAGCCTGTAAATTACCTTTTTTTTTTCAATTTTTTATTGAAAAAATATACACAAATATATTTATATATATTATTAATATTCCCAAAATAAATACGGAATTATTTCTTGAATCGACAAAAAAAATTATTGATAAATACATTTACAATAATGAAAGAAAACAAGAAAGAATTAATAAAAAAAAGAAAAATTCAATTCCGTTTATTTCGACTATAAAAAAGCCACTTGATAATATTAGTACTATTAAAACAACAAATTCACAGATTTTTTATGACTTATCCTACGTGTCACAAGCATATATATTTTACAAATTATCACAAATCCAAGTTAGGAACTCGTCTAAATTAAAATCTGTTTTTCAATATCAAAGAATCCCCTTTTTTCTTAAGCCTGAAATAAAGGATTTTTTTGAAACACAAGAAATGGTTCATTCGAAATTAGGAGATAATAAACTTTCGAGTTATGAAATAAATCAATGGAAAAACTGGTTAAGAGGACATTATAAATATGATTTATCTCAGATCAGATGGTCTAGATTAATAGCAAAAAAATGGCAAAATAAAGTTCATAAGCATCGTATAGCTAAAAACGAAAATTTAAACAAACGGCATTCAGATGAAAAAGACCAATTAATTGATTCCAAAAAACCAAAAAAATTTGGAGTATATTCATTATCTAATCAAAAAGATAATATTAAAAAATACTATAAATATAATCTTTTATCATATAAATTTCTTAATTATGAAAAATGCTTTTTTTATAGATCTCTGTTTCAAGTAAATAAAAATAGATATTTTTCTTATAACGTGCCTAAAGAGACCTTTTTTGATATGCCGGGTAATATCCTTATTACTAATTATCTAGGAAAGATTGATATTCTATATATGGACAAAAAGATCGATAGAAAATATTTTAATTGGAAAATTATCAATTTTTATCTAAGACAAAAACTCGATATTGAGGCCTGGATCATGATTGATACCAATAGGAATCAAAATACTAAAATTGGTATTAATAATTCTTACAAAATTTCTAAAAAAGATCTTTCTTCTCTTATGAGTCCAGAAATAACTCTATCAAACTCAATCAAAAGATTTTTTGATTGGATGGGAATGAATGAAAAAATGCTAAACTGTCCCGTATCGAATCTGGAACTTTGGTTCTTCCCAGAATTTATGTTACTTTATAATGCATATAAAACTAAACCTTGGGTTATACCAATCAAATTACTTCTATTAAATTTGAATAAAAATGAAAATAGTAGTGAAAATAAAAAGATCAATGAAAAGCAAAAAAGAAGTTTTTTGATAGCATTGAATAAAAAGCATCAAAATAAGGAAGAAAAAGAACCCACAAGCAGAGGAGATCTTGGGTCCGGTCTCTCACAAAAAAAAGATATTGAAGAAAATTATGCAAGATCAGACATGAAAAAGGGGAAAAAGAAAAAACAATACAAAAGCAACACAGAAGCAGAACTAGATTTATTCCTCAAACGGTATTTGCTTTTTCAATTGAGATGGAACGATACTTTGAATCAAAGAATGATCAATAATATCAAGGTATATTGTCTCCTGCTTAGACTGATAGATCCAAGAAAAATTACTATATCCTCGATTCAAAAGAGAGAACTTAGTTTGGATATAATGATGATTCAGAATAATTTAGCTCTTACAGAATTGCTGAAAAAAGGAATATTGATTATAGAACCCATTCGTCTGCCTGGAAAAAAAGATGGACAACTTATTATGTATCAAACCATAGGCATTTCGTTGGTTCATAAGAGTAAGCAGCAAACAAATCAAAAATACCAAGAGCAAAGATATGTTTCTAAAAATAATTTTGATGAAACTATTTCACCACATCAAAGAATAACTCGAAATAGAGACAAAAATTTGTTCGATTTGCTTGTTCCTGAAAATATTTTATCGGCTAGGCGCCGTAGAAAGTTGAGAATTCTAATTTGTTTCAATTCAAAAAATCGAAATGACATAAATAGAAATTTCATATTTTGGAACGGAAAGAACGTAAAAAACAGCAGCCAAGTTTCACATGACAATAACCATCTTGATAGAGATAAAAAGCAATTAATGAAATTAAAGCTCTTTCTTTGGCCTAATTATCGATTAGAAGATTTAGCTTGTATGAATCGTTATTCGTTTAATAGTAATAATGGCAGTCGTTTCAGTATGTTAAGGATACAGATGTATCCACAATTAAAAATTTGTGAATAATACACCCTTTCTATATATCCTATACCCTAGAATAATTCTAATATAAGGTATATGAAAGTAAACAAATATACAGATCGCGTGTCTTGTCTCATATTTCATTCTAATATCCAATATGAAATGAATAACGTCTCAATTAGATCTCGAAATGAATCAACAGGACCTTCTTAATTTTAGGTCTAAATTATTCGACGCGAAAAAGTACTAATCCTTTTCTAAATCCAATTTGAAATCGGATTTATTTATTTGAATTGAGAAAATTAGGAGTTCATAAAGATATTCAAATTAGATTATTGTATATACCACATTTAAATTAATGGCATTATTATTACTGATCAGTAAAATCCATATATGTAAAAAGGGAAGGGGGCGTTTTTTTATGGTAAAAAATTCATTCATTTCGGTTAGTTCTCAAAAAGAAAAGGAAGAAAACCGAGGATCTGTTGAATTTCAAGTATTCAGTTTCACCACTAAGATAAGGAGACTTACTTCACATTTGGAATTGCACAAAAAAGACTCTTCATCTCAGAGAGGTTTGAAAAAAATTTTGGGAAAACGTCAACGACTGCTGGCTTATTTGTCAAAAAAAAATAGAGAACGATATAAAGAATTAATTGGTGGGTTGGATATTCGAGAGAGAAAAACTCGTTAATTTGAAGCGTGATATCATTTGAACTTAGTCGTTTAAATTTTGATGAACTTCTTTTTACTTTCAGAAATGCATGGAAAAATGACTCGGAAAAAAACTTATGATTGTACCAACTACAAGAAAAGACCTCATGATAGTCAATATGGGCCCTCACCACCCATCAATGCATGGTGTTCTTCGACTGATCGTTACTCTCGATGGCGAAGATGTTATTGACTGTGAACCGATATTGGGTTATTTACATAGAGGAATGGAGAAAATTGCAGAAAATCGAACAATTATACAATATTTACCTTATGTAACGCGTTGGGATTATTTAGCTACTATGTTCACAGAAGCAATAACTGTAAATGGACCCGAACGGCTAGGAAATATTCAAGTACCTAAAAGGGCTAGTTATATCAGAGTTATTATGTTGGAGTTGAGTCGTATCGCTTCTCATTTGTTATGGCTTGGCCCTTTTATGGCAGATATTGGGGCACAGACCCCTTTCTTCTATATTTTGCGAGAACGAGAATTGATATATGACCTATTCGAAGCTGCTACCGGTATGCGCATGATGCATAATTATTTTCGTATCGGAGGAGTCGCTGCTGATCTACCTCATGGATGGATAGATAAATGCTTGGATTTTTGCGATTATTTTTTAACCGGGGTTGATGAATATCAAAAGCTTATTACACGGAATCCTATTTTTTTAGAACGAGTTGAAGGCGTAGGCATTATTGGCTCAGAAGAAGCACTAAATTGGGGTTTATCAGGGCCAATGCTACGAGCTTCTGGAATAAAATGGGATCTTCGTAAAGTTGATCGTTATGAGTGTTACGACGAATTGGATTGGGAGATTCAATGGCAAAAGGAAGGGGATTCATTAGCTCGGTATTTAGTACGAATCAGTGAAATGACAGAATCCATAAAAATTATCCAACAGGCTCTCGAAGGAATTCCAGGGGGACCCTATGAGAATTTAGAAATCCGACGTTTTAATAGAATAAAAGACACTGAGTGGAATGATTTTGAATATCGATTTATTAGTAAAAAACCTTCTCCAAGTTTTGAATTGTCCAAGCAAGAACTTTATGTAAGAGTTGAAGCACCAAAAGGAGAATTGGGAATTTTTCTGATAGGCGATCAGAGTGTTTTTCCTTGGAGATGGAAAATTCGACCGCCGGGTTTTATCAACTTGCAAATTCTTCCGCAGTTAGTTAAAAGAATGAAATTGGCTGATATTATGACGATACTAGGTAGCATAGATATTATTATGGGAGAAGTTGATCGTTGAAATGATAATTCATACAACAGAAATGCAAACTATCAATTCTTTTTCCAGATTGGAATTCTTAAAAGAAGTCTATAGCATCATATGGATGCTTGTCCCTATTTTAACTCTTGTATTAGGAATCACACTAGGTGTATTAGTAATTGTTTGGTTAGAAAGAGAAATATCTGCAGGGATACAACAACGTATTGGACCCGAATACGCTGGGCCTTTGGGAATTCTTCAAGCTCTAGCAGATGGTACAAAACTGCTTTTCAAAGAGAATCTTCTTCCATCTAGAGGAGATACTCGTTTATTCAGTATCGGGCCATCCATAGCAGTCATATCCATTTTACTAAGTTATTCGGTAATTCCTTTTAGCTATCACTTTATTCTAGCCGATCTTAGTATTGGTGTTTTTTTATGGATCGCCATTTCTAGTCTTGCTCCCGTTGGACTTCTTATCTCGGGATATGCATCAAATAATAAATATTCCTTTTTAGGTGGATTAAGGGCTGCTGCTCAATCAATTAGTTATGAAATACCATTAACTCTATGTGTATTATCAATATCTCTACGTGCGACTCGGTGAGTCAGAAAATTTCCCCTATTTCTTTCTAGCAAGAAAATGAAATAAGTGAAACTTTTTTTATTCATCGTTGGAATTGATGAATTAAACCAGATAGTTATATGAGTGAAATAAAACGGCTTATAAATTTGCTGTTAAAGGAATTCAATCTCATTTCCTATGTACAAGAATTAAGTCAAAGGAAATATAAGCACTTGAGACTGTTTATCCCAACATCAAGATTGGTTCATTAGTCATCATGGCTTGAAGCCGTTTCAAACGATCAATCATATGGGGTTTTTACTATCTATTACCATAGATGTATTACCCTAATGCGAGATTCAAATCAAAAAAATGAGTGGATGGTTAGTAAGACCAAGATACACAAAGGATTAGTAATGGAGATTCTGTAAATTATTCAAAAGGATATTTCTTTATAGAATAATAATTTTAATTGGGGCTTTAAGTTGGTAGAAATGATTTAAGAAGTACTCCCCACGATTTCGATCCAGAGTATGTTCCTATCCACCGATTAAGTAAATAACTATACAAGAACGAAGAAATCTTTTACTTTGGGTAATGCCCTTATTTTTTCTAAGAAAGTAGAATAGGAACGAAAAAAATCTAAAGACTAGAATTATAATTGCAAAAGGATCTCTTTTTTTTATTCATAATTATTTATATTTTATTGATTTTTATTTCGAGAAAAAAATTCTTGTTATGTAATGTCTAATTATTTTTCGTAATTGAAAATAATAAAATGATTAGGTTGAAATATCTATGCGATATTCCTCTAAAAAGTATTTCTTTATTCAAAGATAAAGTTATTAATCAACAAAGAAAAATGAAAATTCTTAAAAGATCAGATCAATTCAGAAGCACTTTTTATTATAAATTTAGTTATTATAAATTTAGCAGACAGAATTCCATTGGTCTAATTCTAAGCCTTAGGATAATAGTTTGACTCTCTATCGAGCCTACAAACACATCAAAATTAAATAATGTTGAAAGATCCTTCGATTTATTTGTGACCTATGAGGAGCCGTATGAGGTGAAAATCTCATGTACGGTTCTGTAATAGCGATGGCAACAGTGATGTTATCGTCGACTATGATTATCTAACAGTTTAAGTACAGTTGATATAGTTGAAGCGCAGTCAAAATATGGTTTTTGGGGATGGAATTTGTGGCGTCAACCTATAGGGTTTATCGTTTTTCTAATTTCTTCTCTAGCCGAGTGTGAGAGATTACCTTTTGATTTACCAGAAGCCGAAGAAGAATTAGTAGCAGGTTATCAAACCGAATATTCAGGTATAAAATTTGGTTTATTTTACGTTGCTTCGTATCTAAATCTACTAGTTTCTTCATTATTTGTAACAGTTCTTTACTTGGGGGGTTGGGATCTTTCTATTCCATACATATTCGTTCCTGAGTTTTTTGACATAAATAAAAGAAGTAAAATTTTTGCAACAATAATCGGTATTTTTATTACATTAACTAAAACTTATTTGTTCGTGTTCATTGCTATTGCAACAAGATGGACTTTACCAAGACTGAGAATGGACCAACTATTAAATCTTGGCTGGAAATTTCTTTTACCTATATCTCTAGGTAATCTATTATTAACAACTTCGTCCCAACTTCTTTCACTGTAAAGGAATAGTCTATTTTCATAACTTGTCTCAAACAAGAGAAAGAAACAAGTCAAATTATTTATCGATATTCAGATATGTTCCCTATGCTAACTCAGGTCTTGAATTCTGGTCAACAAACAGTACGAGCTGCCAGGTACATCGGTCAAGGTTTCATGATTACTTTGTCCCATGCGAATCGTTTACCTATAACTATTCAATACCCCTACGAAAAATTGCTCACATCGGAACGTTTCCGAGGCCGAATCCACTTTGAATTTGATAAATGCATTGCCTGTGAAGTATGTGTTCGTGTATGTCCTATAGATCTACCTGTTGTTGATTGGAAATTGGAAACGAATATTAGAAAGAAACAATTACTTAATTACAGTATTGATTTTGGAATCTGTATATTTTGTGGTAATTGTGTTGAGTATTGTCCAACAAATTGTTTATCAATGACTGAAGAATATGAACTTTCTACTTATGATCGTCACGAATTGAATTATAATCAAATTGCTTTAGGTCGGTTACCAATGTCAATAATTGACGATTACACAATTCGAACAATTTCTTCGAATTCACCTCAAATAAAAAATGTATAAAACCCTTGATTCAAAAAACATTTACAAATTCCAAATAGCTTTTTTGGATCTAAAAAAGGAAGGGGGTTTTTATTTGGTGAATAAAAAAAAAATGGTTGGTTGAGGAAAATTGCAGCTTCATTTTGATTGAAAATTGATTTATATTCGAATAATAATTTCAAAAAAAATAGAAAGTTTCAACCTCTGCTTTCGATAGGCGAATAACTGTATCTACATCAATCCAAGCTACCCCCATTTAAGTTTCATTCAATTAAAAATTATCCTAAAAAATAGGATAACTTCTTTTTTTGTCCTGGTCAGGTCAACAAAGGCATGAAATATTTAGATTTTTTTCTATAAAATCAAATGGATTTACCTGGACCAATACATGATTTTCTTTTAGTCTTTCTGGGATCGGGTCTTATATTAGGAAGTCTGGCAGTAGTATTACTTCCGAATCCAATTTATTCGGCCTTTTCGTTGGGATTGGTTCTTTTTTGTATATCTTTATTCTATATTCTATCTAACTCGTATTTTGTAGCTGCTGCGCAGCTACTTATTTATGTCGGAGCTATAAATGTTTTAATCATTTTTGCTGTAATGTTCATGAATGGTTCAGAATATTACAAAGATTTTCAGCTTTGGACTATTGGGGATGGAATTACTGCAACGGTTTGTACAAGTCTTTTTATTTCACTAATTACTACTATTCCAGATACGTCCTGGTATGGGATCGTTTGGACTACAAAATCAAATCAGATTCTAGAGCAAGATTTGATAAGTAATAGTCAACAAATTGGAATTCATTTATCAACAGATTTTTTTCTTCCATTTGAACTGATTTCAATAATTCTTTTAGTCGCTTTAATAGGTGCAATTGCTATAGCTCGTCAATAAAAAATTTTTTAAATGAGTAATTCAAATAGAATCAACGGAAAATGAATGTTATAATCCTTTTATTTTATTTGAATTTTTGTCTAAAAAATAGAATAGAAAGCCTTTAGTTTCTTATCTATCTATTACCAATCTATTCCCTTGTTTTGTTCCATATTTGTTAGAATCGAATCGAGTGAATTATTGTTCAGATTGAAATGAATCAAGATTGATAAGGAGTTCGAAAATGATGCTCGAACATATACTTGTTTTAAGTGCCTATTTATTTTCTATTGGTATCTATGGATTGATCACAAGTCGAAATATGGTTAGAGCCCTTATGTGCCTTGAACTTATATTAAATTCAGTGAATATCAATTTTGTAACATTTTCTGATATTTTTGATAATCGTCAATTAAGAGGAGACATTTTTTCAATTTTTGTTATAGCTATTGCAGCCGCTGAAGCAGCTATTGGACCAGCTATTGTTTCATCAATTTATCGTAACAGAAAATCAACTCGTATTAACCAATCCAATTTATTGAATAAATAGTATTTATTATATAAATATATAAATAAAAATTTGAATATTCATAAATTAATTCAAATCAGCAGGTTGGATACGGGTAAGATATGATCGTGGTTACAAAAACATAAGAAATCAAAGTATTTTGGCCCTCGCCCATAATCCAATTGGGAAATAGATTGATTCTGATCACTCATTGATTCGTCTGGTATCTAAATATCGGATTCATTTATAAGTTAGTTTACTAGACCGAAAATTTATGACGTTCAAAAATGTATAGATCCAATGTCACATTCAGTAAAGATTTATGATACATGTATAGGATGTACTCAATGTGTCCGAGCGTGTCCCACCGATGTATTAGAAATGATACCCTGGGACGGATGTAAAGCTAAGCAAATAGCTTCTGCTCCAAGGACAGAGGACTGTGTTGGTTGTAAGAGATGTGAATCTGCCTGTCCAACGGATTTTTTGAGTGTTCGAGTTTATTTATGGCATGAAACAACTCGCAGTATGGGTCTAGCTTATTGATACCTTCCATAAAATTATACTTGAATCCATTTTATTTTTTTTACCGACAAAAAAATCCATGCTCTAAATATTTAGAGCACGGATTTTTCTGGCCCAAGAAGCGTATCTTGTCTTTACCACGAACCATTTTCCTTTCTTAACACTAATTGTAGTTTTGCCCATATTTTTAGGTTCCCTAATTTTCTTTCTTCCGCATAGAGGCAATAGAGTAATCCGTTGGTATACTATATGTATTTGTATCTTAGAACTTCTTCTGACGACTTATGCATTCTGCTATCATTTTCAATCGGATGATCCATTAATACAACTAGTGGAGGATTATAAATGGATCAATTTTTTTGATTTCCATTGGAGATTAGGAATAGATGGAATCTCTATAGGACCCATTTTACTGACGGGATTCATAACTACTTTAGCTACTTTAGCGGCTTGGCCAGTTACTCGGGATTCTCGATTATTTAATTTCCTGATGTTAGCAATGTACAGCGGGCAAATAGGATTATTTTCTTCTAGGGACCTTTTACTTTTTTTCCTCATGTGGGAGTTAGAATTAATTCCCGTTTATCTACTTGTAGCTATGTGGGGAGGAAAAAAACGTCTGTACTCAGCTACAAAATTTATTTTGTACACAGCGGGAGGTTCCATTTTTCTGTTAATGGGAGTTCTGGGTATCGGTTTATATGGTTCTACTGAACCAATATTAAATTTTGAAATATTAGCTAATCAGTCCTATCCTGTGGGCTTGGAAATAATATTTTATATTGGATTTTTTATTGCTTTTGCTGTCAAATTGCCAATCATACCCCTACATACATGGTTACCAGATACCCATGGAGAAGCGCATTATAGTACTTGTATGCTTCTAGCTGGAATCTTATTAAAAATGGGAGCGTATGGATTAGTTCGGATCAATATGGAATTATTCCCCCATGCTCATTCTATATTTTCTCCTTGGTTGATGATAGTAGGCGCAATGCAAATAATCTATGCAGCTTCAACATCTCTCGGTCAACGTAATTTAAAAAAAAGAATAGCCTATTCCTCTGTATCTCATATGGGTTTCATAATTATAGGAATAGGTTCTATCACCGATATGGGGCTCAATGGAGCCCTTTTACAAATAATCTCTCATGGATTTATTGGTGCTGCACTTTTTTTCTTGGCCGGGACGACGTATGATAGAATACATCTTGTTTATCTTGACGAAATGGGTGGAATAGCTATCCCAATGCCAAAAATATTCACGCTGTTCAGTAGCTTTTCGTTGGCCTCCCTTGCATTACCAGGTATGAGTGGTTTTGTTGCCGAATTAATAGTCTTTTTTGGACTAATTACTAGTCAAAAATATCTTTTAATAACAAAACTCCTAATTACTTTTGTAATGGCAATTGGAATGATATTAACTCCTATTTATTTATTATCTATGTTACGTCAGATGTTCTATGGATACAAGATATTTAATGTTCGAAACTCTTATTTTTTTGATTCTGGACCACGAGAGTTATTTCTTTCGATCTCCATTTTTTTACCCGTACTAGCTATTGGTATGTACCCAGATTTCGTTCTTTCACTATCAGTTGAAAAAGTTGAAGTTATTCTATCTAATTCTTTTTATAGATAGTTTTTTTGCAAAAAAAATGATAATTTTGAAAAATGTTCATTTACAATGACAAAAAGAAGGCTTTTTCTTCTTATCTTAAGTAAAAAAAATGAATGTGAACTGGATAGAACCCCGCGAATCACTACAATATTTGATTCAGGGGGTTCTATCCAGTTCACACAAAGTTTTTTTATCTGATATGCGCTGTACACTTTTCGATTCCTATTCGAAAGAACCCCCTTTTTTAATTTAATTAGATGTTAATGTAAATGAACCATAACTATGTAGTCCTATTCCTAATAGATTGACTCCAAAATAGCATATCCAAATTATAAGAAATCCAATAGACGCCACAATTGCTGAATTTGTAGCGTTCCTTTTTTTATTGGTTCGAGTATGTAAATAAATCGCGAATATGATCCAAGTAATAAAAGCCCAAGTTTCTTTTGGATCCCAACTCCAATAGGATCCCCATGCTTCATTAGCCCATACTGCTCCAGAAAGAATTCCTATGGTTAAAAAGATAAATCCTAGACTAATAACCCGATAACTCCAATAATCCAATTGTTGAATCAATTGCGACCTGTAATAATTCCTTGGAGAAAAAAAAGAAATATTTTGTAAAACATTACTTTGTTCATTCATGTATTCGATTTCACCAAAGAAAAATGATTCATTTAAATTTAATAAATGATTACTCGTAGAAAAAAACTTTCTGTTTTTTCTAACTCTAATGACTAGAAGTGATACTGATAATAATGATCCACATAAAAGGGCCGCATAGCCCAATATCATCATACTTACGTGCATTATTAGCCACTCGGATTGAAGGGCGGGTACTAATATTGTAGATTGGTGTATTTCAGTTAAAAGACCTGAAGTAGCAAAGCCCTGGGTAAAAATAGTACTTGGGCCGATTATTATGCTTAGAATATTTTGATTCTTTTTGAAATACGTAACTATATGAGTAAGGGAAAAACTCCATGAAAGGAAAATTAAGGATTCATATAAATCACTTAGTGGAAAATGTCCTGAATAAATCCAACGAGTAATTAATAATCCTGTTATACAGAAAAAAGAAATTATCATGCCCTTTTCGGATGAATCATATAGTTTTACAATTTCATCAGCAAAAAAGGTTATCAAATGAATTGTCATTAGAATAGAAACGATTGAAAAAGAAATATGAATTAATATATGCTCTAAGGTTGAAAATATCATAAAAACAAGGACTCCCTTAATTATAAAATTGAAATTTGGAATTGAATTCATCAATTCATTTTCATTATTTTCATTATAGGATCTATTTACTTTTTTTAGGAGATGACATGCCGCCACTCGGACTCGAACCGAGATGCTATAGCACTGCTTCCTAAGAGCAGCGTGTCTACCAATTTCACCATAGCGGCTTGTCTTGAACTCATAATAGTCTATGAATAAACAATCGTCTAGATTTAAGAATTTAATTGGGTTAAATATTTTTTTGGAAAGATCCAATTTGATGAATAAAAATTCGTTAAAATAGGTATTTGAAGGTTCATTAGTTGCATTTTAGTTTAGGGTCTTCCTTTTCTTTTATTGTGTATTTTATACTCTCCTCGGACTTGAACTCTTGTAAAACTAAATGGGCCTACTATGATATGAATTAAGGGTCAGAAACCCCAAAAAACATTTTTGTTTTTTGAATTCGGTAAGGTAGAAGAATGCTTATTCTACATAGTCTAAGGGCGGAACGATTTCCATTCCCTAATTG